AGCATTATAGCCTTACAGATAGGTGGGTTTATAGGTATTATATTAGTATTAGTCAAGATAATTGGTATCTTGTATGAAGTAATTTTTGTTGGTTGGTCATACTATTTTAGTAATTAAGTATTCATTATTAGTTTTAAATGAGTAATAGCGTGGTATATTCTTGTTTTTGGGGTTTGGCGAGAATAAATAGTACTGGAGCTGTGAAATTTTAAAATGGGGGGTAAGGGGGGTTTGCGTAAGGAATGCTTAGGTATTGATTGTACACGTACACGTACACGTACACGTACACGTACACGTACACGTACACGTACACGTACACGTACACGTACACGTACACGTACACGTACACGTACACGTACACGTACACGTACACGTACACGTACACGTACACGTACACGTACACGTACACGTACACGTACACGTACACGTACACGTACACGTACACGTACACGTACATAGGGACGTGTCTGTGTAACACATGTGTTTACATACATATAAGCGTTTTAAAATTGGTTATGTCCTTCGAGCATGAATTAATTAGTCTACATGGATTATTATTTATGTACAAGTAGTGAAGTTTATGTCTTGCGAACATGGAGTTCTAGTCTAGGTGATAATTATGCGGGTGGAGGAGGTACACGTTAAGTTCAGCTACAATCAATGGACCGGGCGCAGGCCGGCGTAGGCCATGTTGAGTCCAAGCATCCCCGAAAATTAAAAAATACCAGAGGCCTGACAGATCAGTTATGCCAGTGTCACGGGTTAATTGGTAACTAATCCATCGAGATGTCTTATTTAAGGGGAACGAATGGGCGGGTGTATTGGTATGGCCCTGAAGTAAGAACCAGATGCCAGGTATAGTTTCAGGTTAGTCACCCCCACGTTTCATGGGCCCGGAGCGAGAAGAGGGGCATTGGTGGGCGGGTTGCTGGTTTCACGGAGGATGGTAGATTAAGCTACTAACCGTTGGAAGGGGATAGTCATGGTGACTGGGACTTTTCGGGACTTAATGCGCTAATGTACGATCAATATTATAAATGTACTATGTACGATCAATGTAGGTATGTTTTATGTACGTTAATAGGTAGACATTTGTCTGGAATATCCGTATGGCAGATAAATTAATGTGAGTTTTCATTGTATGTTTTATGTATGGTTATGAATTCACATGTACTTGTTTAATATCCATGTGGGCAAGGAATGTATGTACGATATACATATACATGTATTATGTACTGTTATATTAGTATGTATGGATGAATTATTAATGGGGTAAAGCACATAATGCACGAAGTACATAGCCGTGGGGCTGTTTTTAGAGAAAAGGTAGGCATATGCTTTTGTTCAGGGAATAGTTTAATTAGAATTTCAGCTTTGGGTGTTGAAGGTGAAGCTTATAGTTTCTTCCTTGAGGTTGCCCTAGGGAGATTAATCTCCATTTTTGGTTTACAAGACCAAAGTATTAGATATACTACAAGGGCTCTTCATTTAAGTATCTTATTTTCGATAAGGCTAACGGCTGGTATGATGACAAGGATTAGGGAGAAGTATAGAATGGAGGCTACTTGCCCAATGGTTACGAAGGGGTATTCAACGGGTTGGCCGCCGATTCATGTAAGGGTAAATAGGTCTGCTGTTAGAATTCAAAATATAATCTGGCTAAGTGGTCGGAATATTATGCTCCGTTGTTTGGCGGTTTGTAGGATTGGGATGATTGCGAGGACTAAGATTGATATGATTAGGGCTAGAACTCCTCCTAGTTTATTAGGAATGGACCGTAGAATAGCATAGGCGAAAAGGAAGTATCATTCTGGTTTGATATGGGGAGGGGTACTAAGTGGGTTGGCTGGTATATAGTTGTCAGGGTCACCCAGCAGGTCAGGGGAGAAAAGCACTAAGATTGTGAGAGTTAATAGAAGAAACATTAACCCTAGCAAGTCTTTAATAGTATAATAAGGATGGAATGGAATTTTATCTGATTCTGATGAGGTGCCTAATGGGTTGTTGGATCCAGTTTCGTGGAGAAAGAGAAGGTGGACTAATACTAGGGCTGAAATGATAAATGGTAGGATGAAGTGGAATGCGAAGAATCGGGTAAGTGTGGCCTTGTCAACAGAGAAGCCGCCTCAGATTCATTCTACTAGGTTAGTACCAATGTAGGGGATTGCTGATAATAGGTTAGTAATTACTGTTGCGCCTCAGAATGATATTTGTCCTCATGGAAGAACATACCCTATGAAAGCAGTTGCTATTACTGTGAATAGTAAGATAATACCGATGTTTCAGGTTTCAGATAGTGTAAAAGACCCATAGTACATGCCTCGTCCTACGTGAAGGAAAAGGCATAGGAAAAATATAGATGCTCCGTTGGCGTGTAAGTAGCGAATAATTCAGCCTTGATTTACGTCTCGACAGATATGTGTTACGGAGGAGAATGCAGTTGCTGTATCTGCTGTATAGTGCATTGCTAGGAATAGGCCCGTAACAATTTGAATGGCTAGGCAAGCTCCTAATAGGGAACCAAAATTCCATCAAGAAGAAATGTTGGATGGCGCTGGAAGATCAATAAATGAGCTGTTTATAATTTTTATTAGTGGGTGGGTTTTTCGGATGTTGGTCATTAGAAGTTTTTATAGTTGAAGTACAACGATGGTTTTTCATGTCATTGGTCATGGTTAGAGTCCATGTGGAAACTATGGCATATACTATTTTTTTATTGAGTACTATTTTTGTTCTAGGTTTTATAAGTTTTTCTTCAAAACCTTCACCTATTTATGGGGGTGTTGGACTTATTGTTAGTGGGGCAGTGGGTTGTAGTATTATTATAGGTTTTGGGGTTTCTTTTATAGGATTAATGGTTTTTTTAATTTATTTGGGTGGAATGCTTGTGGTGTTTGGTTATACTACAGCTATGGCTACTGAAGAATACCCTGAGACTTGGGGTTCTAGTATTGTTATTTGGGGTGCTTTATTGTCAGGAGTATTAATAGAATCATTGTTAATGGTTTGGTTGTTGGAGCATGATGGGGTGGAAATAGTAGTTGGTTTTAATAGTTTAGAGGATTGGATTATGTTTATGGATAAAGGACTTAGTGTTATTCGTGAGGATTCTTTGGGTGTATCAGCACTTTATAGTTATGCTAGTTGATTAATAGTGGCTGCTGGTTGAGCTTTATTTGTTAGTGTATTAATTGTAATTGAAATTATTCGGGGGAAGTAGTTAGGAAACAAGTAAGAATATTATAAGTGCGGAGGCAATAAATGATATGAAATATAATTTAATTAGACCTTTTTGGTTTGAGATTGTGGTAGAGAGTGTTATTTGTGCTTTGGATACAGTTTTTGGTATGGTTTTTTCTAGTCAAATGAGATCTAATAGGGATGAGGCTGTGTTTTGGCTTATGTGTAAATTTAATAGTGGAATTGGGCGGTGTATAGTTGTTGGGAAAAATCCTAGTATGTTTGAGAATTTAAATATGTTTGAGGGTATATTTAGTTTGAGGTTATTTGTTATGATATTTAGTTCTATTGCTAGTATAAAGCCTAAGAGGGTTACTGCTATGGCTATTAATTTTAAATATGTAGGTATTGTTATTTGAGGGGTGTTTGTAGGTAAGATATTAAAGGATAGAAAAAACCCAGCGAAGATACTACCGATTATTAAGCGTTTAATAGGGTTAATTAGTAGGGGGTTGTTTTCGTTAATAATTGATATGGAGGTAAATCGTGGTTGTTCTAGTAGTGCGTAGAAGATAATTCGGGTGCTGTAAACGGCTGTTAGGGATGTAGCAATGAGTGTAATAATAAGGGCTCAGGCGTTGATATTGGAAGTATTTGCTGCTTCAATGATTAGGTCTTTTGAGTAAAAACCTGTGAGAAAGGGTATGCCTGTGAGGGCTAGGCTTCCGATAATAAGAGAAGATGAGGTAAATGGTATGGCTTTGAATAATCCTCCTATTTTTCGGATGTCTTGTTCGTCATTTAGGTTGTGGATAATAGAGCCGGAGCATATAAATAGTATTGCTTTGAAGAAAGCGTGATTACAAATATGTAGGAAGGCTAAGTACGGTTGATTGATTCCTATGGTGACTATTATTAATCCTAATTGACTTGAGGTGGAGAAGGCTACAATTTTTTTAATGTCATTTTGTGTGAGGGCACAGATTGCTGTGAATAGTGTTGTGATAGCACCTAAACATAGTATTAGTGTTTGGATATCACTATTATTTTCTATTAAAGGGTGAAATCGAATTAGGAGGAAGATGCCTGCAACTACTATAGTACTGGAGTGAAGTAGGGCTGAAACGGGGGTTGGTCCTTCTATTGCTGAAGGAAGTCAAGGATGTAAGCCAAATTGGGCTGATTTTCCTGTGGCTGCAACTAGCAAACCGATTAGTGGTAATATACTTAGGTTATTATCTAATATAAATAATTGTTGAAATTCTCATGTATTGGAATATATAAGAAACCATGCTATAGTTAGAATAAATCCAATGTCTCCGATACGATTGTACAGAATTGCTTGAAGAGCTGCTGTATTAGCGTCTGTTCGTCCATATCATCACCCAATTAATAAAAAGGACATAATTCCTACACCTTCTCATCCAATAAATAGTTGAAATAAGTTATTAGCGGTTACTAAAATAAGTATAGTGATAAGGAATATAAGTAAGTATTTGAAGAATTGGTTAATGTTAGGATCAGTATGTATATATCATATTGAGAATTCTATAATTGACCAAGTAACAAATAATGCCACTGGGACAAATAGTATTGAAAAATAGTCTAATTTAAAGCTGAGGGTTAATTTCAGGGTTTGGATAATTATTCAGTGTCAGTTGGAGATAATTGCTTCTTGCCCTGAGAAAATAAACAATGTAGTAGGGATAGTGCTGGTAATGAATGCTGATGCGATCGATAGCTTTACGTATAATGTGTAGGGTATATTTTTGTGAATATTTAGTGTGTTGGTTATTAAGGGTAAGGAAAGAATAATCAATGTAATTAATATAAATGAAGTGAATAAGTTTATTACTTTTATTTGGAGTTGCACCAATTTTTTGGCTCCTAAGACCAACGGATAACTCCTATCCTTTAAAAGTCAAGGGAGCCATATTTTTATATATGGGAAATAGAATTAGCAGTTCTATTATTACACTCTCTTTTGGTAAATAGAAGGGTTTGAGCCTTCATTATTAGATTCACAATCTAGAGTTTTGTTTAAACTATATTTACAATATGTTAGTCCTATAATAATTTTGGGGTTAAAGGTTAGTATAATAAGGGGTAATATATGTATAGATATTAAGGTGTTTTCTCGTGTGTATGAGGGTTTAATATCATGAATATGGTATGTAAATTTACCCCGTTGTGTTACGGTAAGTATATAGAGGGAATAAAGGGCAGTAATAAGTATATTGAGGCCTGTTATAATAATTGTAAGATTTGATCATGAAAAAGAGGCTATAATTACGAATAGTTCTCCAATCAGATTAATGAATGGGGGTAGAGCCAGGTTAGTTAGGCTGGCTAATAATCATCAGGTGGCTATTAGAGGTAGGAAAGCTTGAAGTCCTCGTGCTAATAGTATTGTTCGGCTGTGAATGCGTTCGTAGTTAGAATTTGCAAGACAGAATAATATTGATGATGTTAAGCCATGTGCGATTATAAGGGCTGTGGCACCTATAAAACTTCATGGTGTTTGTATGAGGATTGCTACGATGACTAGTGCTATATGGCTGACTGATGAATAAGCGATTAATGATTTTAGGTCTGTCTGCCGTAAGCAAATTGAGCTGGTTATAATTATGCCTCATAGACATAATATAATAAAAGGATATGCTATGATTTTTGTTGTTGGATTTAAAATTATGGTGAGGCGTAATATACCATAACCGCCTAGTTTTAGTAATACGGCTGCGAGGACTATAGATCCGGCAATAGGGGCTTCTACGTGTGCTTTGGGTAGTCATAGGTGTAGGCCATATAAAGGTATTTTAACTATAAATGCTATAATGCATGCTAATCATAGTAAATTACTAGATCATAAGCTGGATATATCTTGAGATCATATACTTATTACTATATAATTTAGTGAACCTAGGGAAATTTGTACGTAGATTAGTGCCATTAATAATGGCAAGGATCCGATGAGAGTATAGAATAGGAAGTATAGGCCTGCGTTTAGTCGTTCTGTCTGGTTACCTCATCGGGTAATAATAATAAGGGTTGGGATTAATGTGGCTTCAAAAAGAATGTAAAATAAGATTAGTTCGGTAGCTGTAAATGTTATAATCAAAAATATTTGTAAGAAAATTAATATTGATAAGTATAGTTTTTTTCGCATTAAAGATTCTTTTGTAAGGTGGTGTTGACTAGCTATAATTATTAGTGGAAGTAGTCATACTGTTAATATTAGAAGGGGTGAGGATAGTGAGTCAGAGAAGAATATAGGTGAGAAGTTATTGCTGTTGTTTTCAGTTTGATTTAATAAGGGTAGAGTTAAAAAACTAATTATTAGACTATAGGAAGTCATATTAATTCAGATTATGATACCGTTGGAATATCAGATTACTGGAAATAGTATGATTGTTGGGATAATAATTTTTAGCATTGAAGGAGGTTAAGATTTTGAATATAATCTAGGCCATAGTTGTTTGATACTATAACTAATAGGGCTAAGCCGATGGCAGCTTCACAGGCTGCGAAAACTAATAGTAAAATGGGCATGGTAAAAGATATTGTGAATTGTATATTTAGAATGGTTAGGGTACTTAAGGTAAATATTGATAATATTATGCCTTCTAAACATAGTAGAGATGATATTATGTGGGAACGAAATATTAGTATGCCTAGTAGGGCGGCAGCAAAAGCTAAGTTAATATTAATGGAGATTGATGGCACGTTGGTAATTATGATTTATCATAATCTAATGAGTCGAAATCAGTTATTTTAATTTAAACTAATTACCAAATTATTCTTCTCATTCTAGTCCTTTTTGTAGTCATTCATAAATGAGACCTAGAGCCAAGATAATAATTAGTATGAGGGCTATTGTTACTGTGATTTTGAGATTGTTTGATTGGGATGCCCATGGAAGCGGTAGGAGGAGTGCGATTTCCAGATCAAATAGAAGAAATGTAATTGCTACCAGAAAAAACTTTATGGAGAATGGTAGACGAGCAGATCCTATAGGGTCAAAACCGCATTCATATGGGTTATTTTTTTCTGCATATATATTTAACTGGGGTAATCAGAATGCGACCGTGACAAGTACTAAGACTAGAGTAATATCAATTATAAGAGTTAATGGGAGATTAATTATTCTTTTTCGGGTTTATACCGAATCTAATTGATTGGAAGTCAACTGTACTAAGTAATACTAAAAGAATATGATCCTCATCAGTAGATTGATACATAAAGGAACAGTCAGACTACATCTACGAAATGCCAGTATCAGGCCGCGGCTTCAAAGCCGAAGTGATGACTAGAAGTGAAGTGAAATTTTAATTGACGAAAAAAGCAAATGGTAAGGAAGGTAGACCCAATAATAACATGTAATCCGTGGAATCCTGTTGCTATAAAAAATGTTGAGCCATAGATTCCATCTGAAATTGTAAATGGTGTTTCGAAGTATTCTGAGGCTTGTAAAAGTGTGAAATAAATGCCTAAAATAATGGTGATAAGCAAAGATTGTAATATACTTGTGCGATCACCTTCTATTAAACTGTGATGAGCTCATGTGATAGTTACTCCTGAGGCTAAAAGGACAGCTGTATTTAGCAAAGGGACTTCTAAGGGATTAAGAGGATTAATACCTGTTGGGGGTCAGCAACCACCTAGTTCTGGAGTAGGAGCTAGACTTGAATGATAAAAAGCTCAGAAGAAACCCGCGAAAAAGAAAATTTCAGAAATAATAAAGAGAATTATTCCGTATCGTAACCCTTTTTGAACGGTAGAGGTATGGTGTCCTTGGAATGTGCCTTCTCGTACAATGTCTCGTCATCATTGATATATTGTTAATAAATTGGTTAATATACCTAGTGACAGGAGTGTGGTTGAGTTGAAGTGGAATCATATAGCAAGACCGGATGTTATTAGCAGAGCAGAGAAAGCTCCTGTAAGGGGTCATGGACTGGGATTAACTATATGGTAGGCGTGAGTTTGGTGGGTCATTAGGTGTTATCATGTAAATAGAGGCTTACTAATAAGGTAAAAACGTATGCTTGAATGAGGGCGACAGCAAATTCAAGAATTGTGAGAAGAATTAAGATGATAAATGTAATTGAGGAGACGGTTGGGCTGATTGAAGTTAATACTATAGTAGCTCCGCCAATTAGGTGAATTAGTAGGTGGCCTGCTGTGATATTGGCGGTTAGTCGAACGGCTAAAGCTATAGGTTGAATAAAAAGACTAATAGTCTCAATAATAATTAATATGGGAATGAGAGGAATAGGTGTGCCTTGAGGTAAGAAATGGGCTAGGGATGCTTTTATTTTATGACGAAAACCTGTAATTACTGCAGCTGCTCATAGGGGGATAGCTATACCTAGGTTTATAGACAGTTGAGTGGTAGGAGTAAATGAGTGAGGTAAAAGGCCTAGTAGATTTGTAGAGCCAATAAATAGAATTAGTGATATTAATATAAGTGATCAGGTTCGTCCCTTGATGTTATGTATTGCCATTATTTGTTTAAGTACTAATTTAATTAATCATTGTTGTAAGGATATTAGTCGATTACCAATGAGGCGATAAGGGTTATGGAAAAAGATACTTGGAAGTATGATAATAAAAATTACAATGGGGATTCCTACGATTGTTGGGATAATGAATGAGGCGAATAAATTTTCGTTCATTTTGTTTCTCAAGGGTTTGTAAATTGGTGTTTTTTATTATTTTTAGACTTAGGACCTGAGGGAAAATTGAATTTTGAAATTTTTAATTGAAAAATAATAAATAGAGTCATAATTATGGATAGGATTGTGATTAGTCATGTTGATGTATCTAGTTGTGGCATTTCACTGTGGAAAGATTTAAGGACTTTCAATCTTTAACTTAAAAGGTTAATGCTTGTTAGCTTCACAATGATATTACAGTGTAGATAGTAGTCACTCCTCAAAATGCTTTAGTGGAACTAGTTCTAGCACAATTGGTATAAAGCTGTGATTTGCACCACAGATTTCTGAGCATTGACCGTAGTAAATACCTGGACGAGAAGTTATTAAGGTTGCTTGATTTAGGCGTCCTGGGATAGCATCTGTTTTTACACCTAAAGCTGGTACAGTTCATGAGTGTAGTACGTCTTCTGAAGAGATGAGTATACGAATAGATATTTCTGTTGGTAGTACTACTCGATTATCCACTTCTAGTAATCGTAGTTCTCCTGGATCAAGTTCTAATGGAGGGGTTATATATGAGTCAAAGCATAAGCTTTCATAGTCTGTGTATTCATAGCTTCAATATCACTGATGACCTATAGTCTTAAGAGTCAGGGAGGGAGTTGTAATTTCATCCATTATATATAAAATGCGTAATGATGGAAGAGCAATGAGAATTAAAATAACTGCTGGTAAAATTGTTCATACTGTTTCTACTTCTTGAGCGTCTATGGTGCTTGTATGGGTGAGTTCCGTGGTAAGCATGAGGGAAATGATATATAGAACTAATGAGCTAATTAAGAATACGATCATAAGGGTATGATCATGAAAATATATAAGTTCTTCCATGATTGGGGAAGCGGCGTCTTGGAATCCTAATTGGGCTGGGTAGGCCATAAAGATATATAGGGGTTTAACCTATAAATTAACTTTGACAAAGTTATGTAATGATTTTACTAATACCTTCTATGGAGAAAGTCATAATGGTTATGTGATTGGCTTGAAACCGATTGTAGGGGGTTCGATTCCTTCCTTTCTTAATGAAGCTTTTACATAGGCAGGTTCTTCAAATGTATGGTAAGGTGGGGGACAGCCATGAAGTCATTCTAGGTTTGTTGGAGTTAAATCTACTATATGAACTTCACGTTTTGATGAAAAAGCTTCTCAGATTATGAAAATTATTAGTATTACTGCCGTTAAAGAGATGAAGGAGCCAATGGATGAAACTGTATTTCATATAGTGTATGCGTCAGGATAATCAGAGTAACGTCGAGGTATACCTGCTAGGCCTAAAAAATGTTGGGGGAAAAATGTTATGTTTACGCCTACAAATATAATTGCGAAGTGAATTTTGGCTCAGGAGTCATCTAGGGTGTAGCCTGAGAATAAAGGAAATCAGTGTACGAAGCCTCCTATAATAGCAAATACTGCTCCTATTGATAGTACATAGTGGAAGTGGGCTACTACGTAGTATGTATCGTGAAGTACAATATCTAGTGATGAATTAGCGAGCACAATTCCTGTTAAGCCTCCTACTGTGAAAAGAAAGATAAATCCTAGTGCTCATAATATGGCAGGTGATCATTTAATGCTGCCTCCGTGCAGAGTAGCTAATCAGCTAAAAACTTTTACACCAGTAGGAATTGCAATAATTATAGTGGCAGATGTAAAATATGCACGGGTATCGACATCTATTCCTACGGTAAACATGTGATGGGCTCATACAATAAACCCTAAGAAACCAATAGATATTATGGCTCAGACTATGCCTATATATCCAAATGGTTCTTTTTTACCTGAGTAGTAAGTGACGATATGGGAAATTATACCAAAGCCTGGAAGAATCAGAATATATACTTCGGGATGTCCGAAGAATCAGAATAAGTGCTGATATAAGATAGGATCACCCCCTCCTGCAGGGTCAAAAAAAGTAGTGTTGAGGTTTCGATCAGTTAAGAGTATGGTAATTCCTGCTGCCAATACTGGTAGGGATAGAAGTAAAAGTACAGCAGTGATTACTACTGATCATACAAATAAGGGGGTTTGATATTGTGATATGGCTGGAGGTTTTATATTAATTACTGTAGTAATAAAGTTGATAGCTCCTAAAATTGAAGATACACCGGCTAGGTGTAAGGAAAAAATAGTCAGGTCTACTGATGCTCCCGCATGTGCTAAATTCCCTGCTAAAGGGGGATATACTGTTCATCCAGTACCTGCGCCTGCTTCTACTATTGAAGAGGCAAGAAGAAGTAGGAAAGATGGTGGTAAAAGCCAAAAACTTATATTATTCATTCGTGGAAATGCCATGTCTGGAGCCCCAATTATTAATGGGATTAATCAATTACCAAAACCTCCAATTATAATTGGTATTACCATAAAGAAAATTATAACAAATGCATGAGCAGTTACAATTACGTTATAAATTTGATCGTCACCTAGTAGAGCTCCTGGTTGGCCGAGTTCTGCGCGGATAAGAAGGCTAAGGGCTGTTCCTACTATTCCGGCTCAAGCCCCAAATAGAAGGTAAAGGGTTCCGATGTCTTTGTGGTTTGTCGAGTAGAACCAACGGTTAATGAACATAAGTATAAGGTAAAATGGCTGAGTAAGCATTAGACTGTAAATCTAAAGACAGAGGTTGAATCCTCTTTTTGCCAAGCCCTGAGGTGAAATTTCATATTGAATTGCAAATTCAAAGAAGCAGCTTCAATTCTGCCGGGGCTTCTCCCGCCTTTTTTCCCTGAGCGGCGGGAGAAGTAGATTGAAGCCAGTTGATTAGGGTATTTAGCTGTTAACTAAAGTTTCGTGGGGTTATAGCCCACCAATCTAGTGAGGACTTAGCTTAATTAAAGTAGTTGACTTGCATTCAGCTGATGTAGGATAGATTCTTGCAGTCCTTATTTGCAGAAATTAAGTAATGATATACTTTCTTAGGGCTTTGAAGGCTCTTGGTCTATTTAACCTAAATTTCTAATTTAGGGTTGAGAATATTGGTGATAATGGAAGAGATAGGGTAGAAAGGATAATTAGTGGTGATAGGAGTAAAGGTCGTTTTTTGAGTTGGAATTGTCATTTTATTTTGATATTATTAGGTGTTGGAAATAAGGTTAGGGAAGTAGAATAAATTAGTCGTATATAAAAATATAGGTTTAGAAGTGCCATAATAGCTATTATTGTAGCTACAATGATGTTATTATTTTTTGTGAGTTCTTGAATGATAAGTCATTTAGGAAGAAAACCTGTAAGGGGAGGCAAGCCTCCTAGGGACAAGAGAGAAATTAGAGTTATTGTAGTAATTGTTGGCGATTTGCTTCATAGATTTGATAAGGTTAAAGTGGTTGTGTTTGTGTTTATGTTTAGTACTATAAATATAGTAATTGTTAATATTAGATAAATAAAAAGATTTAATATTGTTATGGATGGGCAGAATATAAGAATAGCTATTATTCATCCTATATGTGCGATTGATGAGTATGCTAGGATTTTTCGTAGTTGAGTTTGGTTTAGCCCTCCTCAGCCACCAGCTAAGACTGATAATAGAGCAATTAATATGAGGGTATTTAGGTTAATTAAAGGGAATATTTGAACTATAATGGAGATAGGGGCTAGTTTTTGTCATGTTAGTAATAATATGCCTGTTATTAATGAAACTCCTTGTGTGACTTCGGGGACTCAGAAGTGGAAGGGGGCTATTCCTAATTTTATTGTCAGGGCAATAATTATTGTGAAAGAAGTCAATATATTATTGGGATCCATATTAGTGATGGTTCATTGGCCTGAGTGTATGGCATTAAATACAATGGTAAATATTAGTAGTATAGAGGCTGTTGCTTGTGTAAGGAAATATTTGGTGGCTGCTTCTGTAGACCGTGGTTTTGGGTTTTTTGCTAAAATTGGAATGACTGATAATATGTTAATTTCTAGTCCAATTCAGATTAGAAGTCAGTGTGAGCTGATTATTGTGAGTATAGTGCCTGTAAAGATTGTTATTATGATAATTATAAGGATTGGAGGTTTGATTAGTACGGGAAGGGTTTAAACCAACATTTTCGGGGTATGGGCCCGATAGCTTATTTAGCTGACCTTACTGTGTAGTTAGAGTATGGTGTATATTGGTTGCACGGTGGATTTTGAATCCTTAGGAATAGGTTCAATGCCTATTACTCTAGAAACAAGAGGATTTAAACCTCTATTATTTACTCTATCAAAGTAATTCTTTTATCAGACATGTTTCTATATTTGTGGAGGGATGCTTGATGTTGAAATAGGTATGGAAATATATCATATGCATAGTGATAACGTTAAGGGGAGGAAATTTTTTCATAATAAATGTATTAGTTGATCATATCGGAATCGTGGGTAAGATGCTCGAACTCATAGGAATAATATAGCTAATAAAAGGGTTTTGGTAGCGAAGTTTGCTGTATAAATTTCTGGTATGTGTGGATTGTATAGTGTACCTAGAAAAATAATTGTGGTTAAAGCATTTATTATGATAATGTTTGTGTACTCGGCTATAAAGAATAGGGCAAAGGGTCCTGCGGCATATTCAACGTTAAATCCTGATACTAGTTCGGATTCTCCTTCTGTTAAATCGAATGGGGCTCGATTTGTCTCTGCTAAGGTGGAAATAAACCATATTATAGTTAGTGGTCATGATGGGATGATTAATCAGAGATATTCTTGAGTTGTGATTAAGTTAGAAAGGGTGAATGACCCGCTCATTAGAATAATTGACAGGAGAATAATGGCAAGGGTTACTTCATATGAAATTGTTTGTGCTACCGCTCGTAGGGCTCCGATTAGGGCATATTTTGAATTGGATGCTCATCCAGATCATAGAATTGAATATACTGCTAGACTTGATGTGGCTAGTATGAATAAGAGTCCTATATTTATATTGATCAGAGGTAGTGGGAATGGCATGGGAATTCACATAATTAGTGCGATTGATAGCGCCAGGGTTGGTGCAATGGTATAGAGTGATATGGAAGAGGCCAGTGGTCGTAGTGGTTCTTTAATAAATAATTTTACTGCGTCAGCAAAGGGTTGTAGTAAGCCATGTGGGCCTACAATATTGGGTCCTTTTCGAAGTTGTATATAGCCTAAGACTTTCCGTTCAATTAGGGTAAAGAATGCTATGGCTAGAATAATAGGGATAATGAGGAGGAGTAAATTAATTATGAACATCAGTGTTAAGAAGAGGAGTTGAACCTCTGATAATAAAGGTTTAAGTTTTATGCAATTACCGGGCTCTGCCATCCTAACTAACCCTTATCTTGGGTAATATATTAATTAGCATATTAGATTGAGTTTGTTACATCTATTATGTTTAGGACACTAAGTTTGAGTTGGTCCTTTATTCTCTTGTCCTTTCGTACTAGGAGAAAAATTAAATAGATAGAAACCGACCTGGATTACTCCGGTCTGAACTCAGATCACGTAAGACTTTAACCGTTGAACAAACGGACCGTTAATAGCGGCTGCACCATTAGGGTGTCTTGATCCAACATCGAGGTCGTAAACCCTATTGTCGATATGGACTCTATAATAGGATTGCGCTGTTATCCCTAGGGTAACTTGTTCCATTGATCAAATTAGTTTGGGTCAATTAATGTACTATTTGTATACTTTGACTGGTTAGGTCTGAGTTAAAATTGTTCGGAGGTTATGTTGTGCTCCGAGGTCACCCCAACCGAAATTTTTAATCCATAGATAATTATTATTTTATGTCTTTTTTCAGATTTAATTATATTTATTTGGATTATATTATTTAAGCTCCATAGGGTCTTCTCGTCTTATTGATTTATTCCCGCCTCTTCACGGGAAGGTCAATTTCACTGATTAAAAGTAAGAGACAGTTGAACCCTCGTGTGGCCATTCATTCAAGTCCTTAATTAAAGAACAAGTGATTATGCTACCTTTGCACGGTCAGGATACCGCGGCCGTTGAACATGTGTCACTGGGCAGGCGGTGCCTCCAATATTTAATAGACTGGAGGTGATGTTTTTGGTAAACAGGCGGGGTTAAGTTTTGCCAAGTTCCTTTTACTTTTTTAGATCTTTCCTTAATGCACGCCTGTGTTGGGTTAACAGTTATTTAAGATAAAGGGCTTGTAGAATGTATATCTTTATCCGGTTGTTAATTACCAGTGGGCATCCGGTCTGGTATAAGCTTATGCTAGGAGAATTAAAATTCTTGTTACTCATATTAACAGTATTGCTTCTATAAAGTAATAGATTAATCCAGTTGATTAGTAAGAGGTGTATTTATATTTATTGGATTAAGTAATTATTATGTGTTGAGCTTGAACGCTTTCTTAATTGGTGGCTGCTTTTGGGCCAACTATGGTATTTATATTATTTACTCTATACTAAAGGTTGTAGCCTGGTCTAAAGAGCTGTCCCTCTTTAGAATGACATTTAAATTAACATGAGGTTTAATAGGTCACTTTAGGTTAATTTAAAGTTGAACTAAAATTCTTTTCTGGATAACCAGCTATCACCAGGCTCGATAGGCCTTTCACCTCTACTTATAAATCTTCTCACTATTTTGCCACATAGATGAGTGTGCTCTTAATAGCTGTTTATGAGTAGCTCGTCTGGTTTCGGGTTCCTTGACTGAAGTTCTTCTTGTCAAATTGTTCTAGTTAAATCATTATGCAAAAGGTATAAGAGTTTAGCTTTGCTTTTTTATACTTTAGGTTTAGTTCTTTCATTTTTCCCTTGCGGTACTGCTCTCTATAGCGCTGAATATAATTTCTATCTCCTATACTATTATTTATATGGTAAATGTTTTGATTAAAGGGAGTAAATTTGTTGTGAAGTTGGGTGGAGTCAGGCTAAGGTTAGTTTCAAAGTGGTCACGTTGTTGTGAAATCTTCTGGGTGTAAGCCGGGTGCTTTACATTAAGCTACACTTTGAATATTCCAAGCACACTTTCCAGTACGCTTACCTTGTTACGACTTGTCTCCTCTTATAGATTAAGGGTTGTTATTAGGGAATGGATAGGTTGAATTTGAGGAGGGTGACGGGCGGTGTGTGCGCGCTTCATGGCCTTATTCAGTTAAGCACTCTATTCTTAACTTACTGCTAAATCCTCCTTTGGTCTTTTGTTTCATAAAGATTACTGTAATTATTGTTCTGTTGTAAGAAAATGTAGCCCATTTCTTTCCACCTCATAGACTACACCTTGACCTAACGTTTTTATGTCATATGTTTGTGCTTACTTTATGGCCTTGATAGGGTTTGCTGAGGATGGCGGTATATAGGTTGTATTAGCAAGAGGGGGTGAGGTTTAACGGGGTTTATCGATTATAGAACAGGCTCCTCTAGATGGGTGTAAAGCACCGCCAAGTCCTTTGAGTTTTAAGCTATTGCTTGTAGTCCTCTGGCGAGTAATATTGTTCATTGTTGAATTACTTAAGTTTAGGGCCAAGCATAGTGGGGTATCTAATCCCAGTTTGGGTCTTGGCTGTCGTGGCTTCAGAAATATTAAAGTCACTTTCGTGGGTTATTTTATTTTTAGCTGGAGCGTTTTACAGCTTAGATAAAATTTAACTTTATTTGTAGTTTGTCTTAAACACACTTTACGCCGTAAATTATTAGTTTGGGTTAATCGTATGACCGCGGTGGCTGGCACGAAATTTACCAACCCTTGATTTATCGGTATAACTTAGTCAAACTTTCGTTTATTGCTTAAGTTTTGTCACTGCTGTAACCCGTGGGGGGGTGGTTTAGCAAGGTGTCATGAGCTGCTGTGTTAGCGTGCTTGATACCTGCTCCTGTTGATAATGAGTATAGTTAAGAATATCTAAAGGGCATTCTCACTGGTATGCGGTTACTTGCATGTGTAGGCTTACTGATAACTAATAATAAGGCTAGGACCAAACCTATATGTTTATGGAGTAAAAAACTCATCTAGGCATTTTCAGTGCCTTGCTTTTTATAATTTAAGCTACATTAAC